GATACTACTGGAAGAATTCCTCTTTGGATAATAGGTACTGTAGCTGGTATTCTTGTGATCGGTTTAGTAGGCGTTTTCTTTTATGGTTCATATTCCGGATTGGGTTCATCCCTGTAGTAATCTGATGAATTGAGTTGTAGACATGAAAGCGTAAGAACTCAACGGATTCCCTTCTTTGTTTGTCTGATTTAAGGTAGAAGGTCCCGTTGAGTTCTTAATAATTATAATATTTTTTTATAGGTTCATTGACGAAGTTCTATTTACTCAACAAATTTTCCCCTCCTCTTTTGTTTGTCCACCACTTTTTATAGTATACGTAATTATTAATTATTATAATAGAATTTAGAATATATATATAAAATGAATAAAATATATATATATAAAATGAATAAAATAAAATACGCAATAACTCCAAAAAACGTTCTGAGAAATCTGTAAAAAACAGAAACTAACACTAGGAATGTTTGACGAACAGTATAAAGAATCATTATTATTTCGACACAAGAAAAGGATTTTTCACACCCCTTTTCTTGTGTCGAAGACTAGGAAGACGAATAAACCCTCCCAGAAATATTTGCTCCCTTCGTTTATATTTATACGTTCTATTTCCCGTTTACTTTTGGATAGGATCTAGCCAAAGTGAAATGTATTAGACTCAAATGCATTTTTTACATTTCAATCTGACAATAGCAACATAATAGCATCGAAAAAAAAAAAAAAGAAGGGGTCAAGTCAAATAGTCTTTCTATATACTATGTATAGGAATGTCGTACAAGGAATTCCCGGCATCTCGTAGAAAAAGAGTCTAAAAGAACAAAATTCTTTTTATAATTCCATTTTTTATCATAGATAATTGATAAAAAAGTTCTTTTTACAAACTTGATGTCGATAAATACGCCAGTCTAGAAATTCATTTCGGACAATTGAACCTTCTCGAACTGTTTCTTTTTAAGAACCAAAAAGATTTGTGCCAAAATAACAGATGCGAAGAAGAACAAAAGACCTTGTACACGTAATGGATCTTGAAGTACTATTTCTGCATCTCCCTGACCAAATCCGCCCACATTAGGATTACTTGTCAACGGTTGATCCAATTTGATAGATTCACCTTCTGAAACAAGAAGTTCTGGCCCCGGAGGGATAATATCAACCACTTGACGTCCATCGGATGCATCCGCTATGGTTATTTCGTATCCCCCCTTTTCTTTTCGTAGGATTTTGCTTACTATACCTGATGCTGTAGCATTATAAACTGTATTGTTACTCTTGCTCCCGTCAGGATAAATTTGGCCCCTTCCTCTGTTTCCGCCTACGTATATAGGATATTTTAAGAAGTAAGTGTCTTTCTTAGTAGCGGGGTCCGGGGAAAGAATAGGAAAGGTGATTTCACTATATTTCTGACCAGGAACAGGGCCTATGACAAGAATATTTTTTTGATTGGGGCGATAACTCTGAAAAGACAGATTGCCCATCTTTTCTTTTATCTCGGGGGAAATACGATCGGGAGGGGCTAATTCAAAACCCTCTGGTAAAATAAGAACAGCCCCTACATTCAAACCCCCCTTTTTACCATTAGCAAGAACTTGTTTCACTTGCATATCATAGGGAATTCGAACAACTGCTTCAAATACAGTATCGGGAAGTACCGCTTGCGGAACCTCAATATCCACTGGTTTATTAGCTAAATGGCAATTGGCGCATACAATACGTCCAGTGGCTTCTCGTGGATTTTCATAACCCTGCTGTGCAAAAATGGGATATGCATTTGAAATGGATGTACGAGTTATGATATATATCATGAGCGATATGGAAATAGATCGAGTAATCTGTTCCTTTATCCAAGAAAAAGTATTTCTAGTTTGCATGGTCCAACCATTGATCCCGAAAATTTCTACAATAAATTGGGGTAGGTCACTAATGGAGTTTCCTATCCACGATTCTGTTATTTACTGGAATAATAATAATTTGACTGGATTAATATATAGGAAATATAGGATGAATCTCCGGGATGGGTAGAAATATAAAGTTTTTTCAATGCTTTGCTTATGTACAACTGCAAAGTAATAAAAAACATTATAATTGGATTAGGTAGATAATTTTTCAGTCATTCATTGAATGATAAATCACTACAAGTGACGGAGATACGCGATTTAAATAACGGAAAATCCAATATTTTAAAATTGTATCTAGAATGACTGGAAAAGTGGAAACAAGGCCAGATATAATTTGATCATTATGAACAAATCCAAAATCCTTGTAGACAAAGCCAATCAGCAGTTCCCAACCATGGGGCGAATGAAATCCGATACATAAATCAGTTAATAAAAGAAGAGAAAAAGCTTTTATTGTGTCACTTAAGTTATATAGGAATTCCTGAGCCCAAGAGTTAAGAATAACAAGTTCTTTATTACCCAAAATAGAATAACCACTTAGAATAATGAAACAGATTATATTTGTCGAGAAGTGCAAAATCGTATGAATACGACCCTCATTGTGTATCTTGATTAATTGGATTGTTTCTTTGTGAATTCCTATACGAAGGTTTTGTAGATGTGTCTCCGAGTATTCCTTGATCATTTCCTCTAAGAGGAGGAGTTCCTTTAATTCTTTGAATTTTTCTAGAATACTATTTTCTTCAATATCATTCAAAAAAGTTTCGGATTGCCTAGTATTCCACCAATTTTGAATCCATGATTCCAGACTTTTTTGAAATGAGAGCGAAATCCACCAAGGCAAAAATACTATAGATGCAAGATAGAAAAGAGGAGTTAATGCTTTCTTTTTTGCCATTTTTTCATCTGTGAATTGTTAATGAATTCGTCGACTTTATGTAATCTAATATTTCTCTCACGCATCAGTTCTATTACAAGTTATCGAATCTATAATCTATTCACTCTTTTTTTTTCATATATGTCTGCTTTGACTCGAAGGGATGTTCTGAATAAATTTCAATTAAGTTATGTTATAGAAAAAGAGGATTCTTGCGTTTTTGCCCTCCTGCTGAGAAAGCATGCATTTGTCGGCTCATTTCTTAAAATACTTCAATTGGTACACGCAAGAAATAGGCCAATTCAGCAGCTTTTTGTTCCATTTCCCGTGGAGTAAAATTCTCATCAGTACGAGTCAATGGAATGGCTCCCTGGCCTTTGATATCCATATAAAGGACACGACGCGCATAAATACCCTCTTTAACTTCTATTCTGACGGACTGAATATCTTTTATAAGAAATCGGAGGAAGACCCGACGATTTTTTCCAGGAAATCCCCAACGAAAAATACACACTATTCCGTCTTTTCTATCAAATCGATCATAACCACTACCTACATTCCACGAAATTGTGCACCACAAATAAGAGCTAATAAAAAGACCCGCGATCCCATAGAAAGACATCACAATTCCTTGTGGAAAAAAAACGATTTCCTGAGACGGAAATAAAGATATCAGATTTCTACCAAGATAACTCGAGGTTCCAACCAACAAGAATCCTAATGAACCTAAAAAAAGGATAACAGCCCAGCAGAAATTACTTGTTTTTCGAGCCCCTGTTATAGGTTCTATCCATATATGTTCTGATCGACAACTCATACTTGATCCAGTTGCTTTTTTTTGGAATTGAGAGAATACCCCAAATGAATTTGACTTTAGTCCTTTTGTTTCCGAAGTAACTCGCATCAACTAGCAATAGTTTGATGTGAACCTTTAGGAGTAATTCATTAAATTGGTTAGATCTAAACTAATAACATACCCTTCGTATGATCTCACTAAAGATAGCCACATGCATATAGATAGACCAACTTTACAATTCAGCCGTCCGCCAATTCGGGTCTATTTGAAAATAGCTAGAATATAGCATTTTGGGAGATTTTCGTCGGAAGACGCTTATACCATATTTTGCTAAAAGGATATTTGTGTTATGATACAAGCGTCAGTTTAAAAATGAGATTTTGTGCCCTCGGCTCTAAACAATCTTGTTTTTTTGAACATGAAGAAATAAAGAAGCCATTGCGATTGCCGGAAATACTAGGCCTACTAAAGGGACCAAAACAGAGGGAAAGTTAAGAGTTGTCATAGAATGGGTACCTCGCTTTACTATTTGTACCTGTTATTATTATTTAGATTTTATATTTATAGAATATAAAGATAAAGATATTTCTTATTATATATAAAGATATCTTATATCTTATTATAAGTATAATTTGATAATTCTAAATTGGGATTATTATTACTTAATATCTCTCTAATATATTCTAATTCTAAATGAGTATATAATGTAGTTTTTCATCCCTCTACATGAAAGATTTGAAAGGATATGGATGAGATATGATTTGATTCATTTTTTTCTCTTGTCTTCCAATTTATTCTTAAAAATGAATTAGATTCTATTTATTTAGTTTTAGAATTGGATCTATTTATATTAAAGGGTTTGTTAGAATCCCATCCAGCAGGGATTCTTAGTCAAAATAGGATTATCGTAAGGTATAGAAAGATAAAAAATGCTATTATTCCGATAAAAAAATGACTTGTTTGCTCAAAATAATTCAACTTTATGTTCTAATTTTGATTCAAAGGAAAGAAAGTGTGGAGTTGAAATAACTCACTCAGAACGCTTTTTAAAGGATTACGTGGTACGATTAGATCGAATAAGCCCTTCTGGAATAAATACTCAGCCGCTTGTGAACCTTCGGGTACTGTTTTATTTAATGTTTGTTCAATTACTCTTTTACCCGCAAAGGCAATGTAGGCATGGGGTTCGGCAATAATGATATCCCCCAACATACCAAAACTAGCTGTCACCCCGCCGGTAGTAGGAGATGTAAGGATTGGTACATAGAATAACTTTTTATTTGATTGATAATCATATAAAGCAGCAGATATTTTAGCCATTTGCATCAAGCTCAAACTTCCTTCTTGCATGCGTGCCCCTCCGGAAGCACACACTATAATAAGAGGTAGAAATTCTTTAGTGGCGTATTCAATCAAACGGGTAATTTTCTCCCCA